AAGAAAAGGAAAAAGAGAAAAAAAAATATAAAAAAGAACAGACAAGAATATCAGAAGCTTGGGATGTCTTTATATTTACTCAAGTAATAAGAAGTTTGATGTTAGTAACCCAAGCTTTTCTTAGAAAATACATTATATTGCCTTCATTAATAATAGCCAAAAATATTTTCCGCATGTTATTATTTCAAATTCCCGAGTGGGACGAGGATTTTAAGGAATGGAATAGAGAAATGCATATTAAATGTACCTATAATGGTGTTCAATTATCAGAAAAAGAATTTCCCCAAGGTTGGTTAATAAATGGTATTCAGATAAAGATTCTATATCCTTTCTGTCTAAAACCTTGGAGAAAATATAAGGCACGATCTCATTATATAGATATAATGAAAAAAAAAGAGAAAAAAACAAATTTTTGTTTTTTAACAGTCTGGGGAATGGAAGCGGAACTTCCCTTTGGTTCTCCCCGAAAACGACCTTTTTTTTTTGAACCTATTTATAAAGAACTCCAAAAAAGAAAAGAAAGGGTGAAAAAGATATTTTTACAAGTTCTAAAATATTTAAATAAAAAAAATAAATACTTTATAAAAGTTAGAAAAGAAGAAACAAAAGGAGTCATCAAAATAGTTCGAGTTATCAACCTAATAATTAAAAAATTGGAGAATAAAAATAATAAATTTGAATTGAGGAAAGAAAAAGTATATGAACCGAACGAAAACAAAAGATATTTTAAAAGAAATAATAAGATTATTTGCGAATCGTCCGTTCTAATTCGAACGACAAATCAGTTAAATTATTCACTAATAGAAAGACGAATGAAAGATCTTTCTGATAAGACAATCAAAATAAGGAATCAAATTGAACGAACAGCAAAAGACAAGAAAAAAAAAGAAAAAGTTATAATTTATGATAAGGATTTCTCGGTATCACAGAAACATATTTTGAAAATATTAAAAAGTAAAAATATCCGATTAATGCGTAAATCACATTACTTTATCAAATCATTCATTGAAAAAATATACATAGATATTTTGCTATATACCATTACCATTTCTAAGATAAATGCACAACTTTTCTTTGAATCAACAAAAAACATATTTAATAAATCCATTTACAACAATGAAATAAATAAAGAACAAGAAGGAATTGATGAAACAAATCAAAATAGAATGAATTTTCTTTTAACTATAAAAAAATTGTTTTCAAATACTTATAATACTAAGAATAGCAATAAAAATTCAAATACTTATTTGAACTTATCTTCCCTGTCCCAAGCATATGTTTTTTACAAAATATCACAAAATCAATTACTTAATAAGTATCAATTGAAACATGTACTTAAATATCAAGGGAGCTATCCTTTTTTTAAGGATAATCTAAAAGACTATTGTATGATACACGGAATATTTAATTATAAATCAAGACATAATAAAATTCATACATATGTAATGAACGAATGGAAAAACTGGTTAAAAGGTCATTATCAATACAATTTTTCTCAAAAAAAAAGGTCTCGATTTGTACCTAAAGAATGGTGGGATAGGATCAATAAACATCGTATGAATCAAAACAAAGAATCAAACCAATTGGATTTATATAAAAAATACCAATTCATTTATTCCATGAAAAAGAATGACTATGCAGCGAATTCATTTATGAGTCAAAAAGAAAAATGGAAAAAACATTACAGATATGATCTTTTATCATATAAATACATAAGACTCCCTAATTTATACATTTATGGATCAACATTAGAAAGAAATGGGGACAAAGAAATTCCATATCATTTAAATACATCGAAACCTGAATCATTTTATGTATTGGTAAATATACCTAGCAATGATTATAATAATTATCTAGAAAAAGAATATCCTATTGATAGGAATAGTAATTTGGATCAAAAATATTTTGATTGTAGAATTCTTCATCTTTATCTTTGTTTTATAAAAAATATTGAGATCTGGACCAATGCACATATTGGCATCAAGATTCAGAAAGATACTAAGACTGAAATTAACAATTTAAAAAAAATGGATAAAAAAGATCTTTTTTATCCTACAATTCATCCAGAGATCAAACCATGCAATCAAAAGAGTTTCTTTTTTGATTGCATGGGAATGAATAAAGAAAGGTTATATGATACTGCATCAAATCATGATACTATATCCAATCTAGAAACTTGGTTCTTCCCAGAATTTGTTCTACTTTTTGATGTATATAAAATTCAACCTTGGATCATACCAATCAAATCACTCTTTTTTAATTTTTATATAAATAATATAAATAAAAAAATTAAAAACATTAACGTAAATCCAAAGAAATTCTATAATAAAAAAAAAGATAAAAAAGCTGTTAAAGAAGATTACACAATATTCAAAAGAAAAAAGGATATAAAAAAAGAACAATATAAGAGAAATAATGAAATAGAACTAGATCTCTTTTTGAAAAAATATTTCCTTTTTCAACTAAGATGGGCTGATCCCTTGAATAAGAAAATAATGAAAAATATCAGGGTATATTGTCTTCTACTTAGACTGATAAATCCAAAGGAAATTGCGATATCTTCGATTCAAAGAGGTGAAATAAATCTAGATGAAATGCTGATTCAAAAGAACCTAGTTCTTGCAGAATTGATAAGAAAGGGAATATTGATTATTGAATTAATTTGTCTATCTATACGAAGGGACGAAAAATCTATTATATATCAAACTATAGATATTTCATTGGTAAATAATAAGAAGCACCAAACAACTCAAAAATACACAAAAAAAAGATATATTGAGAAAGGTTTTTTTGAAAAATCCATTGCACGACACAGCAACATATTTTTGAATAGATACAAAAATCATTATGATTTACTTGTTCCTGAAAATATTTTATCTCCCAGACGTCGTAGAGAATTTCGAATTCAAATTTGTTTAAATTCTCGAAATTTTAATGTTGTGGATATAAATCAAAGATTTTACAATGAAAACAAAATAAAAAACTGTGGGCAATTTTTGAATGAGGACAAACTTATTAATACAGATAAAAAAAATTTAATTAAATTCAAATTGTTTCTTTGGCCCAATTATCGATTAGAAGATGTAGCTTGTATAAATCGCTATTGGTTTGATACCAATAACAGCAGTCGTTTCAGTATGTCAAGAATACATATGTATTTACAATAATGAATTCAATTCCAATTTCCAATGTAAAAATGAAAAAAAAAATTGTTTTCTTTCGTGAATACATATATGTTTTGTATATTATGTTTTGTATATTTGATCCAAATATACAAAACATAATATACAAAAATAAAAAACAAAGTAGTATATTAAGTATATTAATGAATTTCAATTTTGATGTATACTAGATGAAAATAACAGGCATAATAAATATTATTATTTTTACTGATCGGTAAAATTCACAGAAAAAAAAAAAAAAATAGAAATCTTAATTTATGGTCAAAAATTTATTCATCTCAGTTATTACACAAGAAGAAAAAGAAGAAAATAGCGGGTCTGTTGAATTTCAAGTATTCCATTTCACCAGTAAGATACGGAGACTTACTTCACATTTAGAATTGCACAAAAGAGATTTTTTATCTCAAAGGGGTCTACGAATAATTCTGGGAAAACGTCAACGATTATTGACTTATTTGTCAAAGAAAAAGAAAGTGCGTTATAAGAAATTAATGAATCAGTTAGATATTCGGGAACAAAAAACTCGTTAATTAAAATTTCATTTCTTCTTTGAGTTTCTTATTATCCTTGTTTTTTTTTTTATTTTTAGATTTTTCATTTTAAGAAATTCATGAAATAATGAATGAAGGGAAAAAAATGACTGTACCAGCTACAAAAAAAGATTTTTTAATAGTCAATATGGTCCTCACCACCCATCAATGCATGGTGTTCTTCGTATAATCGTTACTCTATATGGTGAAGATGTTATTGACTGTTTACCTATATTGGGCTATAGGGATGGAAAAAATAGCGGAGAACAAAACAATTATACAATATTTGCCTTATGTAACACGTTGGGATTATTTAACTACTATGTTCACAGAAGCAATAACAGTAAATGCACCAGAACGATTGAAAAGTGTTCAAGTGCCTGGGCCAGTTATATCAGAGTTATTATGCTGAAGCTGAGCCGTATAGCTTACTATTTGTTATGGCTTAGCCCTTTTATGTCCAATATTGGTGCACAGACTCCCTTTTTATATATTTTAAAAGAGAGAAAAAATTAATATATGATCTATTTGAAGCCGCCACAGGTATGCGGATGATGCATAATTATTTCCGCATCGGAAGAGTAGCTGCGAATTTACCTTATGGATGGATAGATAAATGTTTTGATTTCTTTGATTCGTTTTTAACAGAAGTTGTTGAGTATCAAAAACTCATTACGCGAAATACCATTTTTTTGGAACGAGTTGAAGGAGTGGGCATTATTGGTGGGGCAGAGACAATAAATTGGTGTTTATCAGGACCAATGCTATGAGTTTCTGGAATACAATGGGATCTTCGTAAAGTTAATCGCTATGAGTGTTACAATAAATTTGATTGGGAAGTCAAATGGCAAAAATAAGGCGATAAATTAGCTCGTTATTTAGTAAGAATTAGTGAAATGCAAGAATCTATAAAAATCATTCAAAAGGCTCTAGAAGGAATTCCTGGAGGACCTTATGAAAATTTAGAAAACCAACGTTTTCATAGGACAAAAAATTCCGAATGGAATAATTTTGAATTGTTAAAACAAGAGATTTATGTAAGGGTAGAGGCTCCAAAAGGAGAATTAGAAATTTATTTAATAGGAAATAATAGTGTTTTACCCTGGAGATGGAAAATTCGTCCACCCGGTTTCATCAATTTGCAAATACTTCCCCAGCTAGTTAAAAGAATAAAACTGGTTGATATCATGACGATACTAGGTAGTATAGATATCATTATGGGAGAAGTTGATCGTTGAAATGATAATTGATACGACAGAAGTACAAACTATTAATTGATTAGAATCCTTAAAACAAGTATACGGACTCATTATGCCGGCCTATTAGTAATTCTTCAAGCTTTAACGGATGGGACAAAACTACTTTCGAAGGAGAATATTCTTCCGTCTATAGGTAATATTCGCTTATTTAAGGTCGGACCCTCTATAGAGTTTATATCAATCCTACTAATTTATTTAGTAATTCCTTTTTTATATCATCTTGTTTTAGCTTATCTCAGTATAGGTGTTTTTTATGGATTGCCTTTTCAAGTATTGTCCCTATTGGTCTTCTTATGTCAGGATATGGATCAAATAATAAGTATTACTTTTCAGGCGGTCTACGAGCTGCAGCTCAATCAATTAGTTATGAAATACCATTAACTCTATGTGTGTTAGCAATATCTCTACGTGTGATTCGTTAGAACATGAACTTTTTTCTCTTTTTATATCTTTTCTAGAAAAGAGATAATAAATGAAATTAAATACAATAAAATAATGTCTTGAATAAATATATTCATCCTTTTTATTAAAAATTTCAGTTCGATGAGTTAAACCATATAGTTATATGATTGAAGATTGAATAAAAAACTGCTCCTCAATTTGCAGTAAAACAATAAAAATTTCATTCCCTAGGTACAAGAATAAATTTGAAGTAAACATAAGTTTTTTATCCCAAGATTGAGATTAGTCGTCATATCTTGAAGCGGATGCAAAAGATCAACTGTATTTATTACTATACTGGGGATTAATCAAAAAGAAGTGGGCAGTTAGGAACACCAAAGTACGCAAAGGATGAGTAATGAAAATAATGTAAGGTATCAAAAAAAGTTATTTTTGCATAAAACTTTCCATAAAACGAATCATAATTAAGGGCTTGTAATTGGTAGAAATGATCAAGCAGTACTTTCCCACGATTCCAATCTAGGGTATGCTACTATTCGATGATTCGCTGATTAAATAAATGACTATCAAGAACGAATTAATCCTTTATTTTCTTTACTTTTTTTTTTTTAGTTTTCAGAAGAAAGAACAGGAACAAGACAAATAGAATGCAATACGATAATATAATAAAAAATAAAGAATAAAACGGTAATAATAAGAAAATATTTGTTTCTTAATACATATGCATATGGAAATTCTTATCATGATTCATTAACTAATGCCCAATTCTTTCTATTTATTATATTTATGAATATAGCCAGTATTTGATTTAAGTATTAAGTTATTGCTGAACAAAGATAAATCTTTATTATTTTCATTATAATATCATTATAAGGGATGAGATCAATTCAGAAGTGCTTTTTATTATTATAAGTAGACAGAATCTTATTGGTCGAATTAAGGACTATCCAACCTCCAGTTTATCTTTACATTGTATTTACCTAAAGTCCAAGGAGAACAATAATACTGAACTAGTCCTTACCTTACATTTATATAGGAGCCGTATGTAGGTTTCATGTACGGTTTTGGAATAGCGATGGGAGCAGTGATGTTATCATCGACTATAATTATCTAACAGTTAAAGTACAGTTGATATAATTAAGGCGCAGTCAAAATATGGTTTTTTGGGATGGAATCTGTGGCGTGAGCCCATAGGATTTCTAGTTTTTCTGCAGAATGTGAAAGATTTCCTTTTGATTTACCAGAAGCAGAGAAGTAATTAGTAGCAGGTTATCAAATCGAATATTCAGATATAAAATACGGGTTCTTTTATCTTGCTTCTTACCTAAATCTATTAGTTTCTTCATTATTCGTAACAGTTCTTTACTTAGGTGGGTGGAATTTCTCTATTCCGTACATATATCTTACTGAACTTTTTGGAATAAATAAAATGTTTAGATTCTTTGTAATAGCAATTAGTATCTTTATCACATTAGCTAAAGCTTATTTGTTTCTGTTCATTCCTATAACAACAAAATGGACTTTACCTAGGATGAGAATGGATCAATTATTAAATCTTGGATGGAAATTTCTTTTACCTATTTCTCTAGGTAATCTATTATTAACAACTTCTTTTCAACTTGTTTCACTATAAACTACAAACAAGAATAAGAAATTAAGAAAAAACAATTGCTTCATTATAGTATTGATTTTTGTGTCTGTATATTTTGCGGTAATTGTGTTGAGTATTGTCCAACAAACTGTTTATCGATGACTGAAGAATATGAGCTTTCCACTTAGGATCGTCACCAATTGAATTATAATCAAATTTCTTTAGGTCGGTTACCAATGTCAATAATTGGAGATTACACAATTCAAACAGTTATGGATTCAACAAATAAAATGAAAAAATAAAAACCCCTTGCTTGGTTCAAGAACGATTACCAATTAATAATATTTTGTTTGAAATAAAGTTAAAGTAAGATTAATTAAATAACTTTATTTTATCTATCTAATGATATTCATTTTTTTCATTCAATTAGGAAGGTATCTTATAAAAAAATAGTTCCTTTCCTGGACCTTAGTAAGGTCATGAAATATTTCGACTTATTTATTTATTTTTTATTTCATAATGGATTTACCTGGACCAATACATGATATTATTTTAGTATTTCTGGGATCAGTTCTTATATTAGGAGGTCTGGGAGTAGTATTACTTAAAAATCCCATTGATTCTGCCTTTTCATTGGGATTGGTTCTTGTTTGTATATCCTTATTCTATATCTCATTGAATTCCTATTTTGTAGCTACCGCGCAGTTCCTTATTTATGTGGGAGCCATAAATGTATTAATCATATTTGCTGTGATGTTCATGAACGGTTCAGAATATTCCAATGATTCCTATTTGTGGACCATTGGATATAGGATCACTTCACTGGTTTGTACAAGTATTTTTTTTTCATTAATGACTACTATCCCAGATACGTCATGGTCCGGAATTTTTCGGACTACAAGATCAAATCAGATTATAGAACAGGACTTAATAAGTAACGTTCAACGAATTGGGATTCATTTATCCACAGATTTTTCTCTTCCTTTTGAACTCATTTCTATAATTCTTTTAATTTATTTGATAGGTGCAATTACTAGGGCTCGTCAATAATCTAATTTAATAATCTAGTATAATAAGAAATAAGAACTTTTTTTTTCATATAAATTTATGATTTAGAGTTACTAACCTATTCTATCACTAACCTAATAACAAACGTATTCATTTCATATATTTATATATAATACATCATCATATCCTTAATTCTATTTCTATATACTAGAAATACTAGAATATTTCGATATTATATATATACATATTATACATATAGAATATACATATAGAAAGATAGTAAAATTCACATGAATTGAATTCGTAAATTCATATTCCATGATTATGTAAATTGAAATCAAAGTATCTTGGCCCTTTTTCAAAAACAGATTAAAAAATATATTGATCCTTAAAATATTTATAAATCATTGATTCGTCTGGTGTTTAAAATAGAAAATATATGATTTATTTCATTTCATTATTTTACCAGATTGAAAATCTTTTGTGTTCAAAACTAGAATTTATAGACCCAATGTCACATTCAGTAAAGATTTATGATACATGTTAGGTATGGGTTTATATGGTTCCAATGAACCAACGTTAGATTTAGAAAAATTAGCTAATCAATCGTATCCTGCAGCATTGGAAATAATACTCTATTTTTGTTTTCTTATTGCTTATACTGTCAAATCGCCGATGATACCCCTACATACATGGTTACCAGATACCCACGGGGAAGCACATTAAAGTACATGTATACTTTTAGCTGGAATCTTATTAAAGATGGGAGCATATGGATTGATTCGGATCAATATGGAATTATTAGCTCATAGCTCACGCCCATTCTAGTGGTTGTTTATAGTAGGAATAATACAAATCATTTATGCAGCTTCAACCTCTCTCGGTCAACGCAATTTAAAAAAACGTATTGCCTATTCTTCCGTATCTCACATGGGTTTCATAATTATAGGAATTGGTTCTATAACTGGCATGGGACTTAATGGAGCCATCTTACAAATACTCTCTCATGGATTGATTGGTGCTGCACTCTTTTTATTATTGTTTAAATCTGTATCTTTATACCTGTAATAGGAATTGGTATTTATCCTGATTTTGTTATCTCATTATCGGTTGGCGAGGTACAAGTTCTATTATATCTAATTATTTTTATAGATACTAATTCTTTTTTTATATTCAATAATAAATTCAATTAATTTCATTAATTGGAAAGAAAGTCTTAGAATTCTTTGACTTTCCTATTTTAACATATTCTCGTGATTCTTCGTTGTACAATGAAAAAAAAAAGTAAGGTTAATTTATAATTGTAATGAGATACATCTAAAGTTTTTGAGAACCATTTCAATAGAATAATTATTGAAATGGTTCTCAAAAACTACTTGCACAAGATTTAATTGTGTATCAGACGATTTTTTTATGTATTATTTATGTAGTTTATTTTATTCAATTAGATATTAATTGGAATGAACCATAACTATGGAACCCGATTCCTAATAGATTGATCCCAAAATAGCATATCCAAATTAGGATAAATCCTATAGAAGCTACAAATGCTGAATTCGTGTCTTGATCTTGCAATATTGAAATTTTTCTAGTATGTAAATAAATTGCAAATATGGTCCAAGTAATAAATACCCAAGTTTCCTTAGGGTCCCAATTCCAATACGAACCCCATGCTTCATTAGCCCATACTGCTCCAGAAAGAATACCTATGGTTAAAAAGGTAAACCCTAAATTAATGACACGATAACTCCAATAATCCAAACGCTGAATTAATTGATATTTGTGAAAATTTTGAAATGAGAGGAAATAAGTCTTTTTAAATAAACTTCCTTTTTCGTTCAAATATTCCATATCACCAAAGAAAAACGACTTCCTTAAACTTAAAAAATTCTTGTTTTTCAAAAAAAAAAATAATTTTTTTTTGAAATGCAATTACTATAAAAGCAACTGATAATAAGGATCCGCATAAAAGAGCTGCATAGCTAAATAGAATCATACTGACATGCATCATTAACCACTGAGATTGTA